TGTTTCTTAGATATTTTCATACACTACATTATAGATATATTTATTTTATTCTATTTTTTTCTCTATCTTTCTATCTCTATATTTTACGATATTCTTTTTTTTTCTATCCATTTACTTATAAACAACAGTTTTGTATCACAACAAATTTAACGAATCTTTGAATAAAGTAAAAAACAAAACCTGTGTTTTGTATGTAGGACAAACAAATAGAAAAAAACGGATCCATTTACACTTGAATTATATTTCTTCACTACACTCTTGTCAATATGTATGTTAAAAAAAAAGAAGAAATATATAGAACGAAAAATCGAAATTATAAAAATTTCATTGGAAATTTAAGATAAGAAACTAATCAATTGAACAAATAAAAAAACTTGTGTTGGATTGGCACTATCTAATCTAAATTAGCTAAATAAGGTAGATGATTCGAAAATAATGTAGATCGAAATACAAAAGAAGTAGAAAAAATATCAATAATTATATATACGTCAAATAATTAATTCTTTTTGCGTCTAGTTTCAAACAAAACCATCCAATTGAAATGAATGTCAGAATTGTTTATTGCTAGCTCCAATTCCTACCGTTAGTTATTTAGTCAATATAAAACTCGCTTGGTTTATTCACTTGATCCTTTTTTCTAGACATCTTATATTTTCTAGACATCTTTATATCAAAAATTTTTATTTTGATCAATCATTAAAGGAGACACAGCCTCCTACGAGAACAATACAAAATAGGTCTGAATAGAGCAAGGGGGTGGTAATAAGAAAGAAAGGATTCTCTCAAACTATATATGAAATGAATCGCCCAAGTCCCTTTCTTGTTGTATCTTATTTTTTATTAAGTGAATGTCGTTTCATTAGGGCGAAGTTTTTTAAAAACCTCTGCCTTCTTTAAAATATCATAAACAGTTCCAGTAGGTTGAGCACCCCTTTCAAGAAAATATAGAATAGCGGGAACATTTAAATAAGTCTGATTCTTTATCGGATCATAAAAACCAACTTTCCGAAGATCTCTTCCTTCTCTTCGGGACCGAACATCAATTGCAACAATTCGATAGACGGCTCATTGGGATAGATTATATGAACAATACCCCCCCTAGAAACGTATAAGAAGTTTTCTCCTCGTACGGCTCAAGCAAAATGATTTCTTTTTTTTTCAAGTTCTGGATAGAAAAAATTCGAATGGCAAATAGATCCATAAAATCAATCATTAAAGTAATTTGACTACGAATTAAGCCCCTTTTGCTCTTATTCTTCTTTCCTGAAAAAACCACTTGCACTCATAACTCAAGTTGAATAACTCTCATCTCAAATAACTCAAAAGAAACAGTTTATATTTATTGAGTGGTCTCTAACCCCCCCCTGTCTGGCTTATTTAACCTCTATTGGAATTCTTTATTCTTATTCGAATCCAGTTGTTGATAAAATTGAGAAAAAGAAGGGCCTTTCCTTGTTTCGGAATCTCTTTACTTTGAATCGTTAGGTTTATACATTACTTCGTTGATCTTTAATCCTTTCAAAATGGCAGCAACATACCCTTTTTGTGATTGTTTATCAAAGAAAAGAATCATACAAATACTTGACTCTCTCACAATATATGTTGATTTTGTTATCAAAAAGGTTTATCAACTCCAACAAATTATCCTTTTGGGTTGGAAATTTGGCGGGATTGGATCCTTTCGATTTATCTGTCAAAAATATACTTACGAAGTTGTTCGAATTTATTGATTCACACTAACCCTAGATTCTTGCTCTTAAGAAATGAATCAATACTTTCTACTCGAGCTCCATCATGTACTAGTTAAAATTAACTACAACACAATAAAAAAAGTGTGGGTCCTAGTCTAACAGAACAGAGGATGTCGAGCCAAGAGCACCTTTTATATAAAGAATGATGGATCTAAAAATCCACACCAGATCATGTCCTTCAAGTCGCACGTTGCTTTCTACCACATCGTTTCAAACGAAGTTTTACCATAACATTCCTGAATTTTTGAACGGGTATGCAATTGATTCAATTATGGAATCATGAATAGTCATTGGTTTAGTTGGTACGTACATAGAAATCTATACTTAATATTTATTCTATTTCTATATTAAAAGATATATATTCTTATATATATTATATATTTTTTATTAATATATTCTATTAGATTCTTTACATTAAATAATATACGGATAGATTTCATGATCTATTAATGAAATTCTATCAAATTTTTGTTGAGATAGTTTAATTTTTGTTGAGATAGTTTAAGTTTATATAGAATATAAGATAAATTAATAAATGGACAAAAGATTCCTAATTCAACATCATTATTGGGATTTTCTTATTGATTGGTATTTTTTTACATTTATTTACAATAAAAGCCAAAAATACATACAGCTTTTTTATAGCACTCAGCATTAATGATTTAAATAAAACCAATTGGTATATCGAAAGGATAACTTGGAAAAACAAATCTTATTTTTTTTACAAAAATAGTAAACCCTTCTTACTGAGATCAAAGGTTATATAAATAAGATAGGAATATTTCCTCATTTTATACGTTACGTATTTCTTTTGGGGTTCACTAAAATTTCCATTAAGACGAATAGAATGTCTGAATCACCTTCCCTTTCAACCAGTACATATATTTTTACTTATTCATTCGTTATAAAATTATCAAATAAAGAACAAAATATGAAATACCTAAAAATGAAGTTCCATATGTAATTTGAAACTTCATTTTTTGAGAATTCGATTTGAAATGAGATTTTGGTAGATATGTAAATCGACACCTTTTTTTGTTGATTAATTCTTATCTACCCCCGCCCAGTTCTCGATAGGTATCAGGAATCAGAACCCCCCCCAAAAAAAAAGCGCCCTTTTTATTTACATTTATTTACATACACAATTCACAATTAGAAACTGTCTAGGTACAAAACAGACCTAAATTCAATATTTTTTCTTCCTTATTATTTTACCTCAACATAGTTAACATAGGAACTTTAATCCTATTGAATTCAATATCAACAATATTCAATCCATATAAGAACTAAAATAGACTCTTGTTTCGAATCCATATACACAATACGAAGAATTTCGAATTTCGCTGCCTCATTTAAGGGATAGAGAATATAGAATTGCTTTCACATTTTGATTAGGAATGTTGTATCGTTGAGAATTCTATTAATGTTAACATAACTATTAGTATATTTTTATTCTATTAATTGTTGTAATTGAAATTTAAAGAACCAATCTATTATCTTATCTTGCCTATATTAGATCACAATTCGATTCCGTTATATCTGTGTGTGTTTTTGAATCCAATTCCGTTTGTGAAAAAGATAGAATTCATAAACGAATCTTTAAATAAAAAAGGCTAAAGAAGAAAAAAATTATCTATATTCTATCTATTTTAGTTATACTATATAAGACTACACTTTAGGTTACAGATTACAAACAGTCTCTTAAATTTTAGGCATAGAATCCGGATGCTCTGGGACGGAAGGATTCGAACCTCCGAATAGCGGGACCAAAACCCGTTGCCTTACCACTTGGCCACGCCCCACTTAAATTTCTACTTTACACTAATATTGTTATTGATTGTTCGTCAATTCCCGACAAAATCTATATAGAATTCCGTCGATTGTTATTAGGATTTTCACACGTGTAGGTATAGAATTAAACTGAATTTCTTGATCATTACATATAATTTAATTAAGATAATGTATGAAAGTATGATTTTTTCTATTCTCTTTTGATTAGAGTGTGAGAATGGAAGAGTTTTTGATTGAGTAAGTTCAAAAAAAAAAAGAAAGGATTTTTGATCGACTTTGCTTTCTTCATTTTTCGCTTATCTTATATCAATAACTCAATCAAAATGCAATAATCTTAAAAAAAAAAAGATGTCTGCTATGTTTAATATCTTTAGTTTGATCTGTATTTGTCTTAATTCTGCCCTTTCTTCGAGTAGTTTTTTATTCGCCAAATTGCCCGAGGCCTACGCATTTTTGAGTCCAATCGTCGATTTTATGCCAGTCATACCTCTACTCTTTTTTCTACTAGCCTTTGTTTGGCAAGCTGCTGTCAGTTTTCGATGAGATTTCAAATATTGTCCTAGAAAAATGACCGAGTTATTCGAGAAAAGAAAAAAGTCTAATAGGGTTATACTAAATAAATGAACAGATTAGATATATCTTATAGTAGTACCTCTCCATTCCAATTTCACCTATAAAAAGTCTTGGGTAGGATAGCCTCGAAAACTTGGAATCACTTCCTTTCTGGTTCTAACAACAATTTCCGTGAAAGACCTTGTGAGGTCTTCAACAAAAATTGTGGGTAGGAAGCGGTTGTTTATATTTGATAATAAAAGAGAGAAGACTCCTAACACTTAACAAATGCATTTTTTTTCTTCTTTTTTTGATTTACAGAAACTACTTCTCGGTGTCCAAATAGAACATATGGGGGAATCTATTCTCTTTTTTACCCAAAAAGATCTTGGAGATTGTGTAATGCTTACTCTCAAACTCTTCGTTTACACAGTAGTGATATTCTTTGTTTCTCTCTTCATTTTCGGATTTTTATCTAATGACCCAGGACGGAATCCTGGACGTGAAGACTAAAAGAGGAGTTTCCTTACTTTTTTTAGTGTCTTTTTATTTTATAATATAAAGAAATAAAAAGAATTCAAGAAATTCGAAAGAGAAAAAAATAGTAAATCATCAACAGAACCGGAAAGAGAGGGATTCGAACCCTCGGTACGAATGACTCGTACAACGGATTAGCAATCCGACGCTTTCGTCCACTCAGCCATCTCTCCCGATTGAAAAAAAGCCATTACTAATTACAAAAAAGAATTACTAATTATTATAGTGAGATTACACAAAACGTGCCATTTTTCAAATCTTTTTTTCTAGGTTTTCAATTCAATATTTCAATATACAATATATATAATTATATAATATCAATATAATCAATATAAATAATAATAATATAAAATTTCAATTCGAAATTCTTTCAGATTCGAGACTCTTATAAATTCTAAAGTAAAGAATAATTTATACATTCTATTATACATTCGATTCGATAGAGAATAATGAACCTGAAATAGAAGTTAAATTTTTTAAGTTTTTTATATTATTTATTTAGATATTAATATTCTTTTTTTAGAATTCAGATTCCATTTTTAAATAAAAATATTTATTTTTAAAATCTATTCTATTAGAATAGATTCTAATAGATATAAGAATTTAATACATTTAATACATTATATTATCTCTATATAAACAGAATATAGATTATAAATGTAGATTTGTAGATCTATATCGATATAGAAAAATATAGAAAAAGTCTGATATGATATATATAAACAGAATATAGAAAAAATATGTATACAAACATATTATACAAACATATAGAATATATAAATTAAAATAGATAAATACATATAGAAATCAATACAAAAAGTGAAATAAAAAACCGAAATGGATACAAGATATATTACAAGGGAAGGGTTATACGAAATTCCAAGTCAACTAAGGATTGAATAAAAAAAATCAATATAAATAAAACCAAATAAAACCCGAAATACTTTTCGCGAAAGGCCTTTTATTCCCACGGCCTGGCCTGGTCAATACCTTGCCGGGCCTTTTTTGAATTCAACGGATCATCAAATTTTTCATTTTTTGATAATTATACTATATTATACTATATTAATATAATACTAGGATTCTGATAAAGATAAATAGTATAAAAAACTAGTATAAGAAATAGTGAAAAAATGCTTGTTTTTTTAAAGCAAGAAAAAAAGGAATGGTTCTAGTCTTTCGATATAGAATCAAAATGTCCTTTTGCTTATCCTTTCTTAAAAAAACTCTAGGTTCTTGCACAATTCGTCTATGTATGACTTTAGCAATTTTGTTGAAACATATCCGTCAAAACGCTCCACCCAAAAATAGAACTTTGTACTTAGGTCTTTAAATCTCTTTTCGGAATCTCCTCCCCAAAAAGTTCAATACTCGCATTTTTCAGGATTTTTTTATCATACTTTTTTGATTACGTTAAATTTCGTTGTTCGACAAAAGTTCCATTTCGATACAATAATCGCATTGTAGCGGGTATAGTTTAGTGGTAAAAGTGTGATTCGTTCTTTAAGAGTTAAGGGATCTTTCAATTTGATTCCTAATACGATAAAAAACTCTAGTTCTTAAAAGGAATTAATCCTTTCCCTCTCAATGACAATTTGGAGGATAATTTTCAATTATCGTAATTTGTATCCAAGAATCTATTATTAATAATTTAATAATGGAAAATTTGGATTATGAAATTACGAAACATAATTGGTTTTGAATTGGATCAATACTTCCAATTGAATAAGTATGAGTAAAGAATCCATGGATCAAGATAAAAACATGAATTTTGAATCGTAACTAAATCTTCAATTTTTGATTTGTAGAGAAGACATTGAAGCAAAAAAATGGCTAAAAAACGATAACTTTAGTTTACTAAAGGCATCAACCGGCATATTCTATTCTTTTAGCTCGGTAGAAACAAAAATTTTCTCCTCAAGATTCTATAAAATAGAAATAGAGAACGAAGTAACTAGAAAGACTTTTAGAATAGTAATCTTCTAGAGGGATCATCTAGAAAGCAAGTACTTTTGAATGCCTTCAGACAAAAGCTGACATAGATGTTATGGGTTAATTTTTTTTGTTCCCATTCTAGATTTCGATCCAGCAATTTCTCCACCTTCCATAAAGGAGCCGAATGAAATCAAAGTTTCATGTTCGGTTTTGAATTAGAGACGTTAAAAAAAATACGTCGACTATAACCCCTAGCCTTCCAAGCTAACGATGCGGGTTCGATTCCCGCTACCCGCTCTACTTTTTTTTTAATGCATTCAAAAATGCATTAATTCACGAAATTTTTTCATCTCACATAGAATCGGATTCCAACAATAAATAGGACAGAAAAATGGTAATGAGAAGCGTCCATTGTCTAATGGATAGGACAGAGGTCTTCTAAACCTTTGGTATAGGTTCAAATCCTATTGGACGCAAAATTTTCCATATGTTTTTCGATATCGATGGGGTTTTTTGATATTCGTTTTTTAGAATCTAAAGATCAAAATTTTGAATCAGAAATGTTTATTTTCGTTTTTTTTTTCATAAAAAAAAAATAAGTATTTTAAGAAGGTTCAATTTTTTTAGGCCTATTCTTGAAGTAGAAAGCGTTCCGTCTGTTCTTGAATACCTTCTTTTAAAAGGGCTTGCGCTTCCTCAGTGAGTGTCTTGGTAGAAGAGATAATTTCTTGGAACTGCGGTTTATTCGTTTTGAAGTACTTACGTAAGTCATCAAGAAATGGACTTACCTGTCCAATTTCTAATGAATCAAGATAACCATTCGTTCCAGTATAAATAGTCATTATCTGTTCGTCCACCGCCAGGGGGGAAGCTTGGGATTGTTTGAGCAATTCGCGTAATCGTTGGCCTCTTGCCAACTGATTCTGAGTAACTT